CCAAATAGAACCCATCATTGGTTTGATCATTGATAAGGTGAATACCCAGTCCCTTCAATGCTAGGCATAATGAGGATAAGGACCTCAAAATAACCTCTTTTCGTCCTATGAACTTTAAGGTGTATGAAGTATCATATTTGACTCTTGGGGCGGATTGATAGAGACTCCATTTAACTTAGGTTGATCTAGGCCGGAGGCAGACCTACGTCAAGGTAACCCTTCTTTGAAACACTTTGGTATTGCTCCCGGATCAGAATTCAAATAATGAATCCGAGCGCATGGAGCCATCTCGTTATCTTCCTGTCAAGAAAAAATATGGTGGACTAGCCGATCTTTTTATCAGTTAATGAAAGAGCCCAATGCAAAAAAAAAACGCATGTTGGGTCTTTGAAACAGTTCGAATCATTTCGATAATAATAAGTTTGATCTGTTTTACCGAGAAGGTCTACGGTTCGAGTCCGTATAGCCCTATACATTTTTTGATTCATTTCCTAATTAGTGCGTGTGACCGGCCGGTTGATTGTTCCATAGAAATGGAATCATTCCCACAGGATCACGGAGATCCCTCGGGGCTTGAAAACAATAATTTATTCCAATGGATCCAATCGGATCGGTATTTTCAAATCTCGGATAAACAAACCCATTCTTCTTCATTAATCTTCCTCTGTGAATGACATACGGCCTTTTTCCTCTTTTATTTGTCCATGATCCAAGATTTAGTGATACACCTTTGCTTTGGTATACCCAAGTCAATTTATGAAGTCAAAATCATAACATGAGCCTGGCTCAAGAAAAACTCCAACCTGACCCAACCAAATCAAATCCAAATTCAATCTAATAGTAAGTCACATTATCTAGAACCTATTCTTGTTCTTGTATTTGTAGAAAAGCCAGAGTTTCAAAAACGAAGCTCTTTGGTAAGTTTCATTGTACAATAGGCTTTTCTTCGTATAACCGGCTTAGCAAAGCAAGTAGTCATTTTTCTGTACAATACTTAAACTTATAACTTATTTTTTTTTATTCCAATCTACCCAATCCAATTTGTTCATCATTCCAATTCTACCAATGCAGACTTTATCTAAAAAGATTAGGGCCCATTTGAACTTGGATGAGTTAGGAATCCCCCGACGTATCGCCTTTTGGCAGAACAACAATCCCAATTCATTGTTTTAGAGACAATGAATTGGTCCTAAATGTATCAACGCACCCTCTTCTATTTCTATGTTCTATGAGTTGGTTTTGGGATGGGGAGATTTTGTCTATCGAATCGTTCGACAACGCATGATTCCATTCGAAGTATCTTCTGTAAATCATTTACGATTCAGCCGACTCTACCATTAAACTATGCCCCATTTTGTAGGTTTGCTTCAAAAGAAACGTTTTTTGTTGTCACGAAACCTAACTCGTTAGTTGGTCCTGCTAGGTGTTATTATTACATTAAATAAATAAGTATTTCGAGTCATTCCAAATCACGATCTTTAGTCCTAGAAATGGGTCTGAAATGATTCTTTCAAGACTTCTAACTCGGGGGTAAAGCCGGGGCCGGGGTAGTACAGGTCCAAAGTTTCCTAATTTGGGTATAGGAACCCATGAGTTTTTATATGTAAGGGTTCCTCACAATTCAATGGATTGAATCAAATCAATTAAGTATAAATCTGGGACAGGGAGAGAGAATCGAATCGGTCGATGCATTCCGTTTTCGTATCCGTATCAAATCAATAGAAACAATAATCCTCTATCCGGATCTGAATGAAAAGAATACACCAACACAGCCACGTAGAATATACCATAAATCCCGAGATGGAAATTCCTAGAAATTCTATTACATCTGACTACTGACTATATTCTAAATCACTAAGAAAAAAAAAAAAAAAAGAGAGAGAGAGAAAAATGGGCCAGAACCTCCTCTTTGGCTCTATTATATTAATAGAATATTGAAATTCTTTATGTTTAATATTCCATTTAATCTTATTTGAATAATATTGTTTGAATATTATTTCAATTTCAATTCATATTATTTAAAATATTCTTTAAAAAAAATTCCTTAATTCCTTTTTTTGTTTGATAGAAAACCCGAGGCAAGGTAGGAGAGAGTTTGATTTGTATAATAGCATTATATGTCTACACCATATCTAAATAGAATCGAAGTAAGTGTAAGTGGGATTCCGTTGGATGAATCTTGAGACGATACATGACCCACAACAAGTAAACAAACGAAACTATGTGGTTTGATCAAAATTGTTGTTTCGACTAATGCAGTTATGGATGAATTGAGAATTCCAATTTGAATCAACTAATTCGGTATATTCCACATTAATAGGAGTGCTTCTATGTTTCTGCTTCACGAATATGATATTTTCTGGGCATTTCTAATAATATCAAGTGTTATTCCTATTTTGGCATTTCTAATTTCCGGAGTTTTGGCCCCGATTAGTGAAGGACCAGAGAAGCTCTCTAGTTATGAATCGGGCATAGAACCGATGGGGGATGCTTGGTTACA